TTCTACCAGATATGTCTTTTTTATTTCGTTGAAAATCTATTTTACGGTATAGACGTTTATGACCTCCCCCTCTATGCCTTGAGGTAATGATTCCTCTGGCATTACGACCTTTACCACAACGACGCTGTCCAGAGATCAAATTGTTTCGTGGATTGGATTTCACTTGAATTCCAACAGTTGCATTTCGCGTGTTCGGGGTAGAAGTTTTATATAAATGTATCGCCGTGTTATGAAGTATTTTGAGTGAAATTCATTTCTTTTCTTTCTAAGCTAATAGATGGAATAGAATAACCCGCTTGAAGCGTAATAATCATACGTTTGTAATGCATTTTATGCCCTCTAAGGGGTCTCCTTCTTCGACTCTTTCCCGGGATTCGATGACTATTCATAGCTATTACCTTGACACCAAAAAAGAGTTCGACCCAACGCTTTATTTCTGTCCTAGTTGACTTTGATTCGACATTAGAAGTATATTGATTCTTCCTCAATAACCGAACAGTTTTTTCTGTAAATACTGCATATTTCATTTTATCCATAAATCTATTTTCTTCCCTATGAGTTCCAGTTTCGATAAGAATTCTCCCTCTAACTGTTTCTATACTTATGATATGAATATACCATACATAACACATAACGAATTGGTATGGATGATGAGATTCCATTGATACAAAGCCAATTCCAATAGACGTATTGAACATTCCCGTTGTCGTGCATCCAGCAGGAATTGAACCCGCAAATTTGCCAATTATGAGTTGGGCGCTTTAACCATTCAGCCATGGATGCATAAGGGGGATTATCATAGAATAAAGAAAGAAATATTGTAAAAGAAATATCATAAAGAAATATCATAGAAGAAAGAACTATCGTATCGGAGATTACCTAAAGAAATGGAAACCTATTTTCTTTTACTTTATATTCAATATTTATAATGGGGAGGCACTCAAAATGAAGCATAAAATTTCACAACAAGATCCATTTCAACCCTGGATCTTCGAATTGAGAGAGATGTTAAGAGAGGTCAAGAACTCTCACGATTTGTTAGATTCGTGGACCCAAGTCGATTCAGTTAGAACTATCGTTTCTATTTTTTTCGAGCAAGAACGTTTTATGAAACTCTTCGACCCCCTAATTTGGAGGAGTTTACTCTCACGCGATTCACAGGGGTCAAGAAGCAATCGGTATTTCACGATCAAAGGGGCAGTACTGACGATCAAGGGTCTAGTCAAAGGTGCAGTATTGACGACCAAAGGTCTAGTACTGCTTGTAGTAGTGGTCCTTCTCTATCGCATGCATAATCGAGAAATGGTCGAAAGAAAAAATCTATATTTGATGGGGCTTCTGCCTAGGAATTCCTTTGGACCCAGAAATGCTCCATTGGAAAAATCTTTTGGGTCTATCAATAGGTTGATTGTTTCGCTCCTGTATCTTCCAAAAGGGAAAAAGATCTCTGAGAGTTGTTTCATGGATCCGAAAGAGAGTACTTGGGTTCTCCCAATAACTAAAACGAAAAAGTGTATCATGCCTGAATCTAACTGGGGTTCGCGGTGGTGGAGGAACCGGGTCGGAAAAAAGAGGGATTCTATTTGTAAGATATCTAATGAAACCCTGGCTGTAATTGAGATCTCATTCAAAGAGAAAGATATCAAATATCTGGAGTCTTCTTTTGTTTCCTATACGGATGATCGGATCCGCAAGGACCATGATTGGGAATTGTTTGATCGTCTTTCTCCGAGAAATAAGCGAAACATAATCAACTTGAATTCGGGACAGCTATTTGAAATCTTAGTGAAACACTGGATTTGTTATCTTATGTCTTCTTTTCGTGAAAAAAGACCAATTGAAGTGGAGGGTTTCTTCAAACAACAAGGAGCTGGGTCAACTATTCAATCAAATGATATTGAGCATCTTTCCCATCTCTTCTCGAGAAACAAGTGTGGTATTTCTTTGCTGCAAAATTGTATTCAATTTCATATGTGGCAATTCCGCCAAGATCTCTTCGTTAGTTGGAAGAAGAATCCGCACGAATCAGATTTCTTTAGGAAGGTGTCGAGAGAGAATTGGATTTGCTTAGACAATGTGTGGTTGATAAACAAGGATCGGTTTTTTCGCTTGTTTAGCAAGGTATGGAATGTATCGTCAAATATGCAATATGATTCCACAAGATCTAATTTCGTTCAAGTAAGGGATTCTAGCCAATTGAAAGGATCTTTTGATCAATCCATAGATCATTTCGATTCCATTCGTAATAAGGATTCGGAATATCACACATGGATCAATCAAAGAGAGATTCAAAAAGAAGGGTCGATTCTTTGGGATCCTTCCTTTCTTCAAACGGAAGGAGCAGAGATAGAATCAGACCGATTCCCGAAAAGCCTTTCTGGAGATTCCTCAATGTCCCGGCTATTCACGGAACGTGAGAAGCAGATGAATAATCATCCGCTTCCGGAAGAAATCGAAGAATTTCTTGGGAATCCTACAAGATCAATTCGTTCTTTTTTCTCTGACAGATGGTCAGAACTTCATCTGGGTTCGAATCCTACTAAGAGGTCCACCAGAGATCAGAAATTATTGAAGAAACAACAAGATCTTTCTTTTGTCCCATCCCGGCGATCGGAAAAAAAAGAAATCATTGATATATTCAAGATAATTGCGTATTTACAAAATACCGTCACAATTCATCCTATTGCATCAAATCCGGGATGTGATAGGGTTCCGAAGGATGAACCGGATATGGGCAGTTCCAACAAGATTTCATTCTTGAACCAAAATCCATTTTTTGATTTATTTCATCTATTCCATGACCGGAAGAGGGGAGGATACGTGGGGCGCCACGATTTTGAATCAGAAGAGAGATTTCAAGGAGTGGCAGATCTATTCACTCTATCAATAACCGAGCCGGATCTGGTGTATCATAAGGGTTTTGCCTTTTCTATTGATTCCTGCGGATTGGATCAAAAAAAATTCTTGAACGAGGTATTCAACTCCAGGGATGAATCGACAAAGAAATCTTTATTGGTTCTACCTCCTATGTTTTCTGAAGAAAATGAATCTTTTTATCGAAGGATCAGAAAAAAAGGGGTCCAGATCTCCTGCGGGAATGCTTTGGAAGATCCAAAACCAAAAAGAGTGGTATTTGCTATCAACACCATACTGAAGGCATTCAATCAACATAGATTGATCCAAAATCTGATTCCAATCCAATATAGCATCCATGGGTACATAAGAAATGTATCAAATCGATTCTTTTTAATGAATAGATCCGATTGCAACTTCGAATACGGAATTCAAAGGGATCAAATAGGAAATGATACTCTGAATCAGAGAACTCAAAGGAAATTTACGATCAACCAACATTTATCGAATTTGAAAAAGAGTCATAAGAAATGGTTCGATCCTCTTATTTCTCGAAGCGAGAGATCCATGAATCGGGATCCTGATGCATATAGATACAAATGGTCCAATGGGAGCAAGAGTTTCCAGGAGGATTTGGAACATTTCGTTTCTGAGCAGAAGAGCCGTTTTCAAGTAGTCTTCGATCGATTAGGTATTAATCAATATTTGATTGATTGGTCTGAGGTTATCGAAAAAATTGATTGGTCGGAGGTTATCAAAAAAAAAATTGATTGGTCTGAGGTTATCGAAAAAATTGATTGGTATTGGTCGGAATTTTTCGACAAAAAAGATCCTTCTAAGTCACTTCGTTTCCTTTTGTCGAAGTTACTTCCCCTTTTGTCCTATTTGTCCAATTTGTCCAAGTCGCTTCTTTTCTTTTTGTTTAGGTCACTTCCTTTTTTCTTTGTGAGTATCGGGAATAGCCCCATTCATAGGTCCGAGATCCACATCTATGAGTTGAAGGGTCCAACTGATCAACGCTTCAATCAGTTGTTAGAATCAATAGGTCTTCAAATCGTTCATTTGAATAAATTGAAACCCTTCTTATTGGATGATCATGATACTTCCCAAAAATCGAAATTCTTGATCAATGGAGGAAGAGTATCACCGTTTTTGTTCAATAAGATACCGAAGTGGATGATTGACTCATTCCATACTAGAAAAAATCGCAGGAAATCTTTTGAGAAGACCGATTCCTATTTCTCAATGATATCCCACGATCGAGACAATTGGCTGAATCCCGTGAAACCATTTCATAGAAGTTCATTGATATCCTCTTTTTATAAAGCAAATCGACTTCGATTCTTGAATAATCCACATCACTTCTGGTTCTATTGTAACAAAGGATTCCCTTTTTATGTGGAAAGGACCCCTATCAATAATTATGATCTTACGTATGGACAATTCCTCAATATCTTTTTCATTCGCAACAAAATATTTTCTTTGCACGTCGGTAAAAAAAAAGATGTTTTTTTGGAAAAAGATACTATTTCACCGATCGAGTCACAGGTATCTAAGATATGCATACCTAAGAATTTTCCGCCGAGTGGTGCCGAACCGGATAACTTGGACAAATCTTTTCATTTTCCAATTCGATCCGCTCCATTCGTTCGTAGAGCTCTTTACTCGATCGCAGACATTTTTGGAACACCTCTAAGAGAGGGACAATTAGTCAATTTTGAAAGAATTTATTGTCAAGCTCTTTCAGATATGAATCCATCTGATTCAGAAGGGAAGAACTTGCATCAGTTTCTCAATTTCAATTCAAAGATGGGTTTGATTGACTCTGAGAAATATTTATTACCATCCGAAAAGAGGAAAAAACGGAGTCTTTATCTAAATAAATGCGTTGAGGAAGGGCAGATGTATAGAACCTATAGTGCTTTTTCAACTCTCTCAAATATGTTTCAAACATATATGCCATGGTTCTTTACTTCGACAGGGTACAAATATCTCAATTTCATTCTTTTAGATACTTTCAAAAAAGTATATAATTCAGACCTATTGAGGATAGCGATACTAAGTAGCAGTCAAAAATTGTTATCCCTTTTTGAAGATATTATAGATAGATTAGATATAGATATATCATGGCCAATTCTTCAGAACAAATTGCGGGAGATTCTTCTTCCACAAAGGAATCTGATAAGCGAGATTTCGAGTAAGTGTTTACATAATCTTCTTCTGTCCGAAGAAATGCTTCGTCGAGATAATGAGTCACCCGTTTCATTGATATGGGAATTTCCGGGATCACCAAATGTTCGGGAGTTGCTCTATTCAATCCTTTTCCTTCTTCTTGTTGCTGGATATATCGTTCGTAGACATCTTCTCGTTGTTTCCCGAGCCTCTAGGGAGTTACAGACAGAGTTGGAAAAGATCAAATCTTTGATGATTCCATCATACATGATTGAGTTGCGAAAACTTCTGGATAGGTATCCTACATCTGAACTGAATTCTTTCTGGTTAAAGAATCTCTTTCTCGCTGCTTTAGGATATTTTCTAGAAGAAATACGGGCTTTTGGCGGCAAGATGCTATCGGGTGGTGGTCCCGCTTATGGGGTCAAATCAATACCTTCTAAGAAGAAATATTGGAATATCAATCTCATTGATATCATCGATTTCCTAAGTATCATACCCAATCCCATCAATCGAATCACTTTTTCGAGAAATACGAGACATCTAAGTCGTACAAGTAAAGAGATCTATTCATTACTAAGAAAAAGAAAAAATGTGAACAGTGGTTGGATTGATGATAAGATCGAATCCTGGGTCGCGAATACTGATTCGATTGATGATGCCGAAAGAGAATTCTTGGTTCAGTTCTCCATCTTAAGGAAAGAAAAAAGGATTGATAAAATTCTATGGAGTCTGACTGATAGTGATCATTTATCAAAGAATGGTTCTAGTTATCAAATGATTGAACAACCAGGATCGGTTTACTTACGATACTTAGTTGACATTCATAAAAAGTATCTAATGAATTATGAGTTTCATAGACCCTCTTTAGCAGAAAGACGAGTATTCCTTGCGCATTATCAGACAATCACTTATTCACAAACCTCGTTTGGGGCTAATAGTTTTCATTTCCCATCTCATGGAAAACCCTTTTCACTCCGCTTAGGCCTATCCCCCTCTAGGGGTATTTTAGTGATAGGTTCTATAGGAACTGGACGATCCTATTTGGTCAAATACCTAGCGACAAACTCCTATCTTCCTTTCATTACAGTAGTTCCGAACAAGTTCCTGGATGAAAGGCCTCAATTTTTTGAGGATATTTATGATGATAGTGATGGTGAGGATATTTTTGATAATAGTGGTGCTCATCATACTCATCATAGTGAGGATATTGAGGATATTGATGATAGTGAGGATAGTGAGGATATTGATATTGATGGGGAGCTGCTAACTATGACGAATGAGGAGGTGGATATGGTAGACCGCTTTTATATCACCTTTCAACTCGAATTAGCAAAAGCAATGTCTCCTTGCATACTATGGATTCCAAACATTCATGATCTGTCTCTGGATGCGTCGAATTACTTATCCCTCGGTCTATTAGTGAACCATCTCTCCAGGGATTGTGAAAGATCCTCCAATAGCAATATTCTTGTTATTGCGTCGACTCATATTCCCAAAAAAGTGGATCCCGGTCTAATAGCTGCGAATAAATTCAATACGTGCATTAAGATACGAAGGCTTCTTATTCCACAACAACGAAAGCACTTTTTCACTCTTTCATATACTCGGGGATTTCCTTTGGAAAAGAAAATCTTCCATACGAATGCTAGTGGATTCGGGTCCATAACCATGGGTTCCGATGTACGAGATCTTGTATCACTTACCAATGAGGCCCTATCAATTAGTATTACACAGAAGAAATCCATTATAGACACTAATACAATTCGATCCGCTCTTCATAGAAAAACTTGGGATTTGCGATCCCAGGTAAGCTCGGTTCAGGATCATGAGATCCTTTTCTATCAGATAGGAAGGGCTGTTGCACAAACAGTACTTCTAAGTAATTGCCCCATAGATCCTATATCTATCTATATGAAGAAATCATCTATGGAAGGGGATTCTTATGTGTACAAATTGTACTTCGAGCTTGGAACGAGCATGAAGAGATTAACGATACTTCTTTATCTTTTGAGTTGTTCTGCCGGATCGGTCGCTCAAGATCTTTGGTCTCCACCCGGACCCGATGAAAAAAATTGGGTCACTTCTTATGGATTCCTTGAGAATGATTCTGATCTAGTTCGTGGCCTATTAGAAGTAGAAGGCGCTCTCTTGGGATCCTCACGGACAGAAAAAGATTGCAGTCAGTTTGATAATGATCGAGTGGCATTGCTTCTTCGGCACGAACCAAGGAGTCCCTTAGATATGATGCAAAATGGATCTTGTTCTATCGTTGATCAGAGATTTCTATATGAAAAATACGAATCGGGGTTGGAAGAAGGAGACCTCGACCCACAAGAGATAGAGGAGGATTTATTCAATCACATAGTTTGGGCTCCGAGAATATGGCGCCCTTGGGTCAATCTATTTGATTGTATCGAAAGGCCCAATGAATTGGGATTTCCCTATTGGTCATTTCGGAGCAAGCGGATCATTGATCACGAAGGTGAAGAGGATGAGCTTCAAGAGAATGAAGAGAAGGATTCGGAGTTCGTGCAGAGTGGAACCATGCAGTACCAGACACGAGATAGATCTTCCACAGAACAAGGCTTTTTTCAAATAAGCCAATTCATTTGGGACCCTGCGGATCCATTCTCTTTCCTATTCAAAGATCAGCCCTCTGTCTCT